TCATAAAAAGAAACCCTTCTGTGGTATTCCACATATTGTCTAGTTCCTTACCGTACCACGTTAATTACCAATTATTGGTTATTGAGATTCCTAGGCAAGGCAGATTAATATTTAGGAATAGATATTACCTCTCTTTTTAACCTTTCAAATAAAAAAAAAATAAATAAAATTCAAATGATTGAAGTCTTTCTATTTGGAATCGTCTTAGGTCTAATTCCTATTACTTTGGCTGGATTATTCGTAACCGCCTATTTACAATACAGACGTGGTGATCAGTTGGACCTTTGATTAATTAACATCTCTTTTTTTAACTGACCCCTCCCTTCTTTAATTTAATCCGAGGGGGAGGTCAGGGTCAAATTCAGATTGCTGTTCAATTATTTCAGTTCAGTGTGTATGGTTTTAGATCTAAGACGACAAGAGCGGAATCACGCTCTGTAGGATTTGAACCTACGACATTGGGTTTTGGAGACCCACGTTCTACCGAACTGAACTAAGAGCGCTTTCTTATCACAACGAAAAAGGCTGGAAATAAGGAGATTCTCTTTTTTTACCCCAACAATTCTTGTATGTGTATACTATCATATATCATAAAATAGAAATTTATGTATGTCAAAATGAAATCGATCGAAAAAAAAAAAAAAAAAAGATCTCGCGTTACTGCTGCTCTGAGCGGTAATTGGTAGGGATGACAGGATTTGAACCCGTGACATTTTGTACCCAAAACAAACGCGCTACCAAGCTGCGCTACATCCCTTTCAATTGGCCTACAATATCATTGTAAAGAATCCCTGTCTTGTTTTCCACATCCTTATTTTTTATTCCCTCTAGTGATATGCAAAATGGATCTTGCCTTTTCTTGTTTTTGGTCTCATATCATATACCATATAATAATAATAAATTATTATTTTTCTTGGGAATTCGCAGGTGTAAAGTGACCCTTTTTCTGTTTTAAGAAAAAAAAAAAAGAAAATCAAATCTTATATACCGAATCATTGCGCATTTCAATTTGAATTAGGGATTCCGCGCACAAATACAAGTGGGCCTTTAACTACATATACATCTCTTACCATAATATATTCCAATAGGGAATACAAAAACAAAAAAGAAGGAGGATTTTCAATGCGAGATCTAAAAACATATCTTTCCGTGGCACCGGTACTAAGTACTCTATGGTTCGGGTCTTTAGCAGGGTTATTGATAGAAATCAACCGTTTATTCCCCGACGCATTGACATTTCCTTTTTTTTCATTCTAGTTATTGAACTGGAACGGGGTGAAGAAGATTAGAGCTAGAATCAAATATTTGTGACTAATCTCTCTTTCCCCTCTTTTCGTTTTTTTGTTTTACAATTAGAAAGAAGGAAAGCGAAAGAAAAAAGGTGGCTTCAACCTCAGCGAAACCCGGGTTCAGGCTCCGATTAAATTAATTATTAATTATCCAGTTAAAAGCAAATAGACAGGTAAAAGAAAACAAACGGAAATCGAAATATGGCTAGGGTAAGAGTATCCTCCACTACAAGATCCTTAAATGAAATACTGGACTGCGATTTAGCAATATAGTTAGAAATTCTTGTATTACTTATTATTTTTTATTTTGATTTCCTATTTATTTACTATATTGATTGCAATAAAATCTTTATTTCATAAGTTTTTTTTGAGTGGTTAGCAACTTCTATTTTTTTGTCCCGTGCTTCTTATTCGTTGCGGGTCGGAAAATAGAAAAGTTGGGTGAATCAAAAACCCCAAGGAGGTTCATGGCCAAGGGTAAAGAGGTCCGAGTAAGGGTTATTTTGGAATGTACTAGTTGTGTTCGAAACGGTGTTAATAAGGAATCAAGGGGTATTTCCAGATATATTACTCAAAAGAATCGACACAATACACCCAGTCGATTGGAATTGAGAAAATTCTGTCCCTATTGTTACAAGCATACACTTCATGGGGAGATAAAAAAATAGATAGAGTCAAGACGCGTGCTTTTGTGTCACCCTTCCAAGGGACATGAAAAACTAATCTAGATATATATCTAGATTATTTCATATATTTTAATAAAAACAAATAAATAAATCTAGACAAACCAAATCCTATAATTGATTCTATAAATCATTTTTTGATTTCATCGAAATGGGATTTTAGGGATAAGGAATAAACAAATTATGGATAAAACCAAGCGACTCTTTCTTAAATCCAAGCGATCTTTTCGTAGGCGTTTGCCCCCGATCCAATCGGGGGATCGAATTGATTATAGAAACATGACTTTAATTAGTCGATTTCTTAGTGAACAAGGAAAAATATTATCTAGACGGGTGAATAGATTGACCTTAAAAGAACAACGATTAATTACTATTGCTATAAAACAAGCTCGTATTTTATCTTCGTTACCTTTTCTTAATAATGAGAAACAATTTGAAAGAAGTGGGTTGACCGCTAGACCTCCCGGTCTTAGAACCAGAAAAAAATAGGCTTACTCTTCAATTAAATAAAAATTCCAATCTGAACTCAAACACAGATGGATGTTTTGTTCAAAAAATCTGTGAAGCAGCCGTGCCGTAAGAAAAAAAAAAAAAAAGAATTGGGAAAGAAGAATAAAATCAATCTTTTTTTTTTATTGAGCGTGTTCGCTCATTTTGACGACTTTATCATATTATTTCTACTCTACCTTCCTCTTACTGGAGTTCATTCTCCAGAGAACTCCGTTTAAAAATTATAATGGATTCCTTCCAATTTCCTTATTTTATAATCTCATTGGAAATCATATAAAGACAATTCCTATTTGATATAGCTATTTGTGCAAGTATCTTACGATTAAGAACCAACTGCGCCTTATACAGATTGTATATTAATCTACTATAACTATAGGATACCAGATTTCCGCGAATTACTGCATTTATTCGGGTGATCCACAAACGACGAAAATCTCTTTTTTTCCTATCTCTATCGCGATGAGCCGAAACCAAAGCTCTTATTTTCTGTTGAGTAATTGTTCGGCTAAGTCGTGAATGAGCCCCGCGAAAGCTTGATACAAATAAACGCATTTTTGTTCTACGTCTCCGAGCTATATATCCTCGTCTAATTCTGGTCATTGAATAAATGAAACTTTGATGAATAACTAATTGATTTCCTTTCTTTCAGTTATTCTTTTCCCCTTTCCTAGTCTATTAATAACAAAACGGACTCTTCCAATTTATAAAATCAAAATTCCAATGGCTTTTGCTACTCTAACCTTCCCGACCACGCTTTTACCTTTTGTCGAGGCATTGGAAAGAAAATAGTAAAAAAAAAACGAAAGTAGTAAATAGATAAAGAAATTGTGGGTTCCGTCGTCTCTATGATTACTTCTTAAACGGTGAGGCCCTCTCTATACACCGGAGCCACTTCCTTCATTTAATCAATTCTATTGGTAACTTGTACAGTTACCACTCTTCGGCTCTACCCATGAATTTTCTAGTAATAGGTCTTTCATAACGAGATAGACCTTATACAGTAACGGTATTTAATTATGAAGATTGGTGGGGTAGCTGACCTTGTTAGTCCGTTCTTGCAAGAGTAGAAAGATAATCTTTCTGCTTTTTTATAGTATTTCCCCCGCTTAATGGATAACTATTTGTTACCAATGGGGAATTCTTTCTCACCTTAAATTAATTGCAAATTGAGGTGGTGGAATTTGCGCCAGTGGAAACCATAAATTTCATACACAATAGAAAGATATGATAGATCGATCTTTTTTTAGATAGTGAATGGAGTTCTTCTTCTTCTATTCTATCCGATTCACAGGTACTGATCATTGATACTTAAAAAAGGGTTTCTTTCTTTTGGTTTGTCTCAGCCCATGATTGAAACGAGTCGCACATACACCCTTGTACATGTTCCTCGGCGCTGAGGACATCCCCGCAGAGCGGGGGATTTGGTAACATTTCTAATTGGCTGTCTTGGGTTTCTAATAAGTTGTTTAATAGTTGGCATGCTGAATTATCCATTATGGGCTGGTTTAGATCGATCCTAACCGGATGATTATGAATTTCTTCTGTTTAATAGAATATTAAACCCTTAAGAAGTGACTGCTATGTTTTATCCAACCGCTACAAGATCAACAAGTCCATGAGCTTGGGCTTCTGTTGCTGACATAAAAGTATCCCTTTCCATGTCTTCGGATACAACCCATAAGGGCTTGCCCGATCTTTGTACATAAACCATTGTAAGGATTTCGCGCAGTCTCAGTAGTTCTTCCGTATCCAGGATAAATTCTCCCGTTTGTGCCCCATAAAAAGCGCCAATAGGTTGATGGATCATGACCCTGATGATATATTATAACATAATAAAAGGTTCCTCTATCTCGCACGATTCGGCGAGGGGAAGAGATAAAGAAAAAGATAGAATTGAACAACCGTACGGGCACTTTTTCGCATTGCATACGGCTCGCCAATGGAATTTGCTTTTTACCCTTCATCAAACAAGGATAAAAAGGGGGTTCTATTATACCCAGATGGGTAAATGATCCAATTACCACCCTTCTTTTTTTTTGAGGAGTTCAAAAATACTATGATGGCTCCGTTGCTTTATATATTTATTTTTTTTTGTGATTCAGCAATCCCAAAGTTTCTTTTTTTTTTTTTTTTCAAATCAAAATAAAAAAAGAAATAAATCAAAAATAATCTTCTTTTTTTATTTTCGTACTCTTTCATACCATAAATCTTGTTAATTGTTAATTGTTAAGAACCTTTCGGCGTGAAAAAGGTGTGTGGCGCTGCAATAGGCCTCCGATAGGTAAGATAAACTCGGAATACCCCTTCTTTATCTCATACTACTGCTTCGATACATAATCAAATATTTTGAAAAAAAAAAAAAACACTAACAATTTTCATATCGAATTCGAAGTGCCATGCTATTATTACTTAATATTAAGAATTCATATGGCGAAGGCATAGTCTTCTTTTTTCTCTCAAATAAAAAACTCATTGGCGCCAAGCGTGAGGGAATGCTAGACGTTTGGTACTTGCTCCGGCGGCCAGGAGAAAAGACCCCATGGAGGCGGCCAATCCCATGCATATTGTCTGTACATCGGGTCGCACAAATTGCATAGTATCATAAATTGCTATCCCGGGTATTACCCATCCGCCAGGAGAGTTGATAAATAAATACAAATCCTTGGTCTCGTTCTCTATACTGAGATATACCATAATACCAATAAGTTGATTCGAGATATCGCTCTCAACCATTTGACCTAAAAAAAGTAATCTTTCTCGATAAAGTCGGTTGATTAGGATAAAACAGTATCCCTTCGGAGCCGTACAGGCATCTTTTGATGCATACGGTTCAACAAAACTTGCGAAAAACAAATCAATGTGTAGCTCCTAGCCCCTTTCCTTTCTTTTTTCCTCGCTTCTATCGAGGGGCTTTTCTTCCGGTTTTCAAGAACGCTGAGTTTAGCCGGTTTCCTAGACCTATAATATTCTAATATAAAAAAGAAATTCACTAAACTTATCGACTTATCGAACTAACTTTTCATTGATGTATTTTTTCATCGAGATCCGATCCAAAAATCACGATGCCATTTTCTTGTTCCTGAATTGAATGGGCTTCTTCCATTTTTTTAGGTTTAGGCTCTACTCCGAGTAAGGATTCGCCCGATTTTGATTTGCACATATAAGACAAATGACCCCAATACCACGTCTCTTTTTTGCTATGACTTACCCCTTTTTTAATTCATTTCTTTCATGTCTTCCGCCAAATATTTGACATATTCATCATATTTAGCATTCCGTTGATTAACGTTTGAGATCGCTTTTCGAATAAAGGAATCGTTTATGATATAAGTAATAATCATAGATATATTACCAATTGGGTTTTTCTAAACGGAGCCTGGATACCTCATTTTATTGGTCCAGCCAAGACGACCATAAAATTGATTTATTGCTAATATTAATCTGGATGCTTCCTCACGAAATAGATCTAATTGCACTTCATTGCATTTCACGCTACAAATTTTTGATAATTCAATCAATTTTTTGGGCGAAACAGAGGATATCTCGATCGGGGGAGAGAACGGGGAAATCCCATATGACCCAATAGATCTGACAAGTCGCACTATATGTCAACCCAAGATGGATGCTTGTCCCCGGGACTTCGATAAGGTACTTTTGGAACACCAATAGGCATAAAATGAAAGAAAAAAGAATTAAGTACTCTAGTTCACTTTGATGTGGAAGCGTAATAATGGGCTTCTTGTCTTAATACTCGTGGCCGTTATCTTAGTTTATACATAGATTGACGAAGTTCATAAAATAAAGGAAAATTATTACGAATAAGTCTTTTGAATGATGACCAAATATAGATACATTCGCTCATAGAAAAGGGAATCAACCCCCATTGCGTATTGGTACTTATCGAGTATAGAATAGATCTGCTTCTCTTTTTTCCTACGAACCGAACTCTTCCATTATTACTAAAAGAATAGAACAAATATTAATATTAATCCCTTTTTCGAGATAATCCCCTGAAAAAAGGGGTACATAGCATAGTTTTTTTCAATGCAATAAAGTTACATAGTGTCTATTTTTTATTAATAAAGGGGTAGTCCCATGGGTTTGCCTTGGTATCGTGTTCATACCGTCGTATTGAATGATCCCGGTCGTTTGATTGCTGTCCATATAATGCATACAGCCCTGGTTGCGGGTTGGGCCGGTTCAATGGCTCTATATGAATTAGCTGTTTTTGATCCCTCCGATCCAGTTCTTGATCCAATGTGGAGACAAGGCATGTTCGTTATACCCTTCATGACTCGTTTAGGAATAACCGATTCATGGGGTGGTTGGAGTATTACAGGGGGGACAGTAACGAATCCGGGTATTTGGAGTTACGAAGGTGTAGCGGGGGCACATATTGTGTTTTCCGGATTGTGCTTCTTGGCAGCTATCTGGCATTGGGTGTATTGGGATCTAGCAATATTTGTTGATGACCGTACAGGAAAACGTTCTTTGGATTTGCCTAAAATCTTTGGAATTCATTTATTTCTCTCAGGAGTGGCTTGCTTTGGTTTTGGGACATTTCATGTAACAGGATTGTATGGTCCTGGAATATGGGTGTCTGATCCGTATGGACTAACTGGAAAGGTACAATCTGTAAATCCAGCATGGGGTGTGGAAGGTTTTGATCCTTTTGTTCCAGGAGGAATAGCCTCTCATCATATTGCGGCAGGGACATTGGGCATATTAGCAGGCTTATTCCATCTCAGTGTCCGCCCGCCACAACGCTTATACAAAGGATTACGTATGGGCAATATTGAAACCGTTCTTTCCAGCAGCATCGCTGCTGTCTTTTTTGCAGCGTTTGTTGTTGCTGGAACTATGTGGTATGGGTCAGCAACTACCCCCATCGAATTATTTGGTCCCACCCGTTATCAATGGGATCAGGGATACTTTCAGCAAGAAATATATCGAAGAGTCAGTGCTGGACTAGCCGAAAATCAAAGTTTATCAGAAGCTTGGTCTAAAATTCCTGAAAAATTAGCTTTTTATGATTACATCGGAAATAATCCTGCGAAAGGGGGATTATTCAGAGCGGGTTCAATGGATAACGGGGATGGAATAGCTGTCGGGTGGTTAGGACACCCTATATTTAGAGATAAAGAAGGGCGTGAACTTTTTGTACGTCGTATGCCTACTTTTTTTGAAACATTTCCAGTTGTTTTGGTAGACGGAGATGGAATTGTTAGAGCCGACGTTCCTTTTCGAAGGGCAGAATCGAAGTATAGTGTCGAACAAGTAGGTGTAACCGTTGAGTTCTATGGTGGCGAGCTGAATGGCGTGAGTTATAGTGATCCTGCTACTGTGAAAAAATATGCTAGACGTGCTCAATTGGGTGAAATTTTTGAATTAGATCGTGCTACTTTGAAATCCGATGGTGTTTTTCGTAGCAGCCCAAGGGGCTGGTTTACGTTTGGACACGCTTCATTTGCTCTGCTTTTCTTCTTCGGACACATTTGGCATGGTGCTAGAACCTTGTTCAGAGATGTTTTTGCTGGTATTGACCCGGATTTGGACGCTCAAGTGGAATTTGGAGTATTCCAAAAACTTGGAGATCCAACTACAAGAAGACAAGTAGTCTGATGCAGCATTGCTCTACTAGTTTAGTTTCTCACTTCTGCTTCTATTTTCGATTTGTGCTTTTTATTTAAAATAAGGTATAAGGTACTGGAGAAATATGGATTTAAATCGCCGCCCTTTTTGATTCTTTTTTTCTTTAATCCGGGGGATGATCCCAAATAAACAGGTATGGAAGCTATAATTGGAAACCACGATCGAATTTATGGAAGCATTGGTTTATACATTCCTCTTAGTCTCGACTCTAGGGATCATTTTTTTCGCTATCTTTTTTCGAGAACCGCCTAAAGTTCCAACTAAAAAAACAAAATGATTTTTTTTTATCTCAATTGAAGTAATGGGCCTCCCAATATTGGGAGGCCCATTACTTCTACTTCAACTAGTCCCCGTGTTCCTCGAATGGATCTCTTAGTTGTTGAGAGGGTTGCCCAAAAGCAGTATATAAGGCGTACCCAGTAAAACTTACAAGTAACCCAGATATAGAGATGGCGACTAGGGTTGCTGTTTCCATTATTATAGAATTTCAAGACCACACTGGATCCATGATAAGATCGTTTATTTACAACGGAATGGTATACAAAGTCAACAGATCTCAATCAATACAAAATAGGATTTATGGCTACACAAACAGTTGAGGGTAGTTCTAGAGCTCGTCCAAAAAGAACTTCTGCAGGGGGGTTGTTGAAACCCTTGAATTCGGAATATGGTAAAGTAGCTCCTGGATGGGGAACTACTCCTTTGATGGGAGTCGCAATGGCTTTATTTGCGGTATTCCTATCTATTATTTTGGAGATTTATAATTCGTCCGTTTTACTGGACGGAATTTCACTGAATTAGAATGAAATTTACAAGAATCACAAAATACTACCTTTTAAATAAGCATTTAGGTATCGGATTTTGATTTTCGTTGATTGGTAGTTCGACCGCGAATTTTTTATTTCTGTATTTCCGGAATATGAGTGTGCGACTTGTTCGAATTGATCCTATTGATAGTACAGAGCATAGATCTGTCGTCTTGATCGAGATGGCTTTACTCCGTCGGATATTCATTCGAGTATCTGGAGCACGGAATATATGAAATAGATCACGAAGTATTCGAACTATGATTCATACTTAATATTCAGACCCCTTGGCCGGATTCAAAAAATTTTTCCAAAGACAAAATTTGCAATTGCAAGATTTTTCTTCTTTCAAATTCCCCATTTCTGCTTTTATTTTACTCAAAGCACAAATTTGAATAAATGATGATCCAAGGATTCTTACTCATGGAATCTTTGGACTTAGTTTGAAGGTTTTATTGAATCATCGTGGTTCTAGTATGAATCTGAGGTTTCAATTGATTCATAGGGTCTTAACAAGAAAATTCCTAGCAATAATAAAGAAAACAAAAGTCAAGCTGCATTACATACAACTCAAAATAACAAATCAAAGAAAATGAAATAGGTAAATAGAAGATTCAAGAGGCCTGTAACGATCAACATAAAGATAAGCGCGTCGACTTGATTTTTTGGCATTCTAATTATAACCACAAAGAAAAGCTTTCTTATTTTTATTCTTTCGTATTTTTAGATAAGATTGAATCAAAAAATTAAGAAGTTTCCAATTTTCTATTCCATACCAGTATTGGGGTGGTTTTGTTTGAGCCGTACGAGATGAAATTCTCATATACGGTTCTCAGAGGGGAGTTCTCTTGGTTTACCTATCTCAATAAAGTCTACGATTGGTTCGAAGAACGTCTCGAGATTCAGGCGATTGCAGATGATATAACTAGTAAATACGTTCCTCCTCATGTCAACATATTTTATTGTCTGGGAGGAATTACGCTCACTTGTTTTTTAGTACAAGTAGCTACAGGGTTTGCTATGACTTTTTACTACCGCCCGACCGTTACTGAGGCTTTTG